CACGAAATGCTATGGTTCTTACATATGATTGATTTATGAATTTATTCAGAAGTAATTCGTCGAGATGGTGCACCTTTCTTTCCGAATTTTTTTTTTTTTTTAAGAAATAAAGTACAGCCGGCCGAATCCGGCCTATTCTTGAAATACACAACTCGCACACACTCCCTTTCCAAAAAAGATCAATACACCAAGCACTACACTTAGATTTATTAGATTTGTTGCTAAAATATCGGTATTAAACCCGAAACTCCCGGCGAATGGCCAGTGGCCCAAGGAAACGAAAGAATCGGTTATATTTTTCATATGTTCTCCTCTTATAGATATGGCTAACAAAGAACAGAGTTCCTTTTGTATCACTTCACCCCTTTTTTGATTGATTTCTTTTTATTTCAAAATTCCAATTATGGTATGTATATTAAATTAACTAAATTAATTTAATATGTTTAATTTGAAATTTTTTCAATTTCTTATTTTTAATTCGAATTTTGATTTGAAGTTCGCTAATAAATACCTATTAGGTTAGGTCCCAGGTCTCGTGTCAATTGTGAAATACCTCGTTTCTTGCAACGCTTCCTAAAAATAAAAAAAGGTTTACATTGGACGAAACTAAGGACGGGAAGGAAGAAAGCAAGCAAGCAAATCTTCTAATTCCTCATCTCAAATCAGTCCTTCCCAGGGTGTATTGTCTCAACGAATAAGTGATTGTAGGAGTGAAGTGTTGATTCGAAGAAGCAAACAGCAAGTTCAAGGCAATAAAATAAGAAAAAAGTACATAACGTATTTTTTCACATTTCTAGGATTAGACAAAAGGATTCGCAAATAAAAGTGCTAATGCTACGACCAGTCCGTAAATTGTTAAAGCTTCCATAAAAGCCAGACTAAGCAATAAAGTACCTCGTATTTTACCTTCTGCTTCTGGTTGTCTCGCAATACCTTCTACGGCTTGGCCTGCAGCAGTACCTTGACCAACCCCAGGTCCAATAGAAGCAAGTCCTACGGCTAATCCAGCAGCAATAACGGAAGCGGCAGAAATCAGTGGATTCATGGTAAGCTCCTCACGCCAAAAAAGAAATGGTTAATGATACAATCAACTAATGAATTATTATTATTTTTATCACTAAGATCCATCTGGTCAAAGTAACTAAGAATAAGAACTCTGAACGGAAAAGCAATATTATTACTGAATCATTAGAACTACTTCGACATCTATCTCGTTTTTAGTTCCTATCCATGGAGTTGTTTTAAATCCATATGCAATACAGTTCTCGTTTTTTCTTGCGTTTCGTTTCTTTGTTTCGAATGATTCTTTCATTCAATTCTTTCGTCTTTAGTTTTCCATATGCTTGAGTTTATCTGTTTTGTTTATTCATTCAATCCACAATACCAGATGAAATGGAAGGGCTTCTATTGGAATACATCGAAATGCAGTGGAATGGGAAATAATATATATATGGATAGTCTCTATAGAACTGGTGAATATCTAATCTCACATATACATGTGTTTCCTCTAGAACGTAAACCATCTGCATCTCATCTCGAATCAAATTCGATTAGAGAAGCATTCTTCAAAACATACACAGGAATCGGCTTATAGCCATTAAATACTAGCTGAGACCCCTAAACCTATATTATATAATGGATAATAAATAGATCTTTTTAGAAATCTTAGTTGTAAACTATCGCTTATCATTATCTAGTATGGGTACAAACATACAGATTCATCAGGACGAATCATTACATATCAATATCAAGAATTGATCGAATTGCAATTCGAAAGATATGACATAAATGGAGCAGGAAAAAGATCTTTTATTTTAGATCTCTTTCCTTTTATTCTTACAATTTCATAATATCGTATATCTTTCCTGCTACGACTCTAGGTCGTATATACATACATATTTGTATCTATCATGCTCCCCAAGTAAACTATCTTTTCCATTGGGATAAGTTTCAAAAAAGACTTTTTTGACTAGTCAATGATGACCTTCCATGGATTCGCCTATATAGGCCGCGGCTAAAGTTGCAAAAATAAGAGCTTGAATGCCGCTTGTGAATAATCCAAGAAACATGACAGGTATAGGAACTACCAAAGGTACTAAAGAAACAAGAACAACAACTACTAATTCATCAGCCAAGATATTTCCGAAAAGTCGAAAACTCAGTGATAAAGGTTTTGTGAAATCTTCTAGGATATTAATTGGTAAAAGGATCGGAGTTGGTTGAATGTATTTCCCGAAATAACCCAATCCTTTCTTGGTAAGACCCGCATAGAAATATGCTACAGATGTGGGTAAAGCTAAAGCAACAGTAGTATTTATATCATTCGTGGGTGCGGCTAACTCCCCGTGAGGTAACTCTATGAGTTTCCAAGGTAAAAGAGCGCCTGACCAATTCGAAACAAAAATAAATAGGAACATTGTTCCAATAAAGGGAACCCAAGGACCATATTCTTCTCCAATCTGTGTTTTGCTCAAGTCTCGAATGAATTCAAGAACATACTCAAAGAAATTCTGACCGTTGGTCGGAATGGTTTGTGGATTCCGAACAGCGACAGTGACTGAACCTAATAAGATAGCAATTACGACCCAAGAAGTGATTAGTACTTGGGCATGGACTTGGAACCCTCCTATTTGCCAATATAAATGTTGGCCCACTTCTACACCAGATATATCATATAACCCTTTGAGCATGTTGCTGGAACATAGTATAACATTCATATTGTCCTCTGACAGAAATAAAACTTAAAAAGGAATTATTTTGATTCAACCATCTCTTTCTCGACTCACCCACTTTAATCATATTTAAATCTAATATTAACCATATGTTTCATATACCAAGTAATTACATAACATAATATCCACATTATTATCTCTTTTTTAATATTCAGGAATAGTAACCAATTTCAAAAATCTATGGAGTTCTCGAGGTAATTGACTTATCTTATTATTAATTAACGATTTCTTATATAGCTAGAACGACCCTCGCAAATTGCGAATACTAATTTGTTAAGAATCAATCGGATTGAAGCTATAGCGTCATCGTTGGCGGGAATCGAAATGTCTGCGAGATCCGGGTCAGAATTTGTATCGATTAAACAAATAGTCGGAATTCCTAAAATGACACATTCTCGAAGAGCCGTATAGTCTTCTTGCTGATCAACGATGATTACAATATCAGGTAAACCCGTCATATATTTGATCCCACCCAGATATGTTTGCAAGGTAGATAATTGTCTCTTCAACATTGCTGCATCCCTTTTCGGGAGACGGTCGATTTTCCCAGCCTTTTGTTCTGCTCTTAAGTCCCTAAAATTTTGAAGTCTCGTTTCTGTAGTGGACCAATTCGTTGACATACCACCAAGCCATTTTTTATTAACATAATGACACCGAGCCCTTATTGCAGCCGATGCTACTGAATCAGCTGCTTTCTTTTTGGTACCAACGATTAAGAAGTGTTTTCCCCCACTTGCTGCATCAAAAAGTAAATCACAGGCTTCTGATAAAAAACGAGCAGTTCTAGTAAGATTTGTAATATGAATACCTTTACGCTTTGCAGAAATGTAAGGTGCCATTCTAGGATTCCATTTCCTAGTACCGTGACCGAAATGCACTCCTGCTTCCATCATCTCTTCCAAATTGATGTTCCAATATCTTTTTGTCATTTCTCCCCACACTTCCCCTTTGTTAAAAAAAAAACAATAAATAATTGTTCCGATGGAACCTTCTGCCGGAGGCTGCCCGTTGATACGCGGACCAAGCCATGAATTCCTTTTTATTCGTTATTACCTTTATTAACAAAGAAAAAATAACCGCACCAGATAGTAAAATAAAAAAGAATCTGCTCCTAGGAATCATGAAATTTCATAAATGACTGTTCTGATGTATCATGGAAATTATTTGGGCCGCAAGAACCAAATAATTCTCTGTGGTAGAACAAAATATCATCTCCCACTTGCCCCTCAAATAGATTATTCTTTTTGATTTCCAAATGAATGTTGTTGGGTTTTCTTGACCGGTGTACTAATGCTTTGAATCCCGTACCGACGGGTATCATCGCCCCTAGAACAACGTTCTCTTTCAGGCCTTTCAACCAATCAACACGACCCCGTAGAGCCGCTTTTGCCAAAACTCGAGCAGTTTCTTGAAAACTCGCTTCGGATATGAAACTTTGAGTATTCAAAGACGCTCTTGTTATTCCCAATAAGATTGCTCGATAACAGATCGCTTCTTCCAAAGCGCGACCTGTTCGTTCCGCCCGCAACAATCCGATAAGTTCTCCCGGTGAAAAAACATTAGACATTCCATCTTCTGAAACCAACACTTTTGATGTTATTTGACGTACAATAATCTCTATATGCTTATTATGAATCTGCACCCCCTGAGATCGATAAACTTTTTGGATCTTATTAACCAAAGAGATACGACTTTGCGCTATGGTTAACTCGGCGCCGATCAAGAATCCCCAGGGAATTCCAAGAATTTTTGTTATATGTTCGTTCCAACCTTCAACCCTTTTTTCGAGGTTCGTCGATATGGAATCAATTGAACGTACTTCTAACACTTGTTCTACTTTTGGAAGACCCTGCGTTATATCACCAGATCTTGATTTTTCATATATAAATGTAATTAATGTATCTCCTCCGTAAAGTATTTCTCCATAATGGCCATGAACAGTTGCTCCTGGAGTGGCCAAATACGGCTTGGCTGCTCTTATTACAAAGGAGTCAACATGAACAATTATAACTTGACCCGATTTTATCTGTGGTCCGTGTTTAAATAGACATACATTTTCACAAACAAATTGTCCAAGGCTAAGTATTGTGGATGTCTCTTCAGAATAATCGTGATGGAGAAAGCGCCAATTCAAATCGAATGCATTAAAAATGATGTTACTGCACGGATCGGGATTATAAATTCTCCTATTTTCATCCATTAAACAATATCTAAGTACTTGGAAAGCCTGTTTTAAATGGTCACGTAGCAAATATTTAGTTAACAAGA